AGACTCGACCCCATAGCTGATGATAGAACTAGAATAGATATTTTTTGTTTCCTACTCACACGAGCCCATATTCTTGCTTTTCTATCAATCTCTAATTCTGATCTTCCTCCCCAATCTGATATTATGGTCCCGGTATAGGACGAAATTCCGTTAGGGTCCAATTCTGACCGGTAATAAATACCGGGACTTTGCAATATTTGATTGATCACAATTCGATATATTCCATTTACTATAAAAGTTCCCATAGAATTCATTAGAGGGATGTTTCCAATACAAATTGTTTGTTCTTGCATACCCCGACTGGTTTTCCAAACGAGTCCCGCGGATACATAGAATTCCGACGAATATGTAAGTGATTCGTACACAGCATCTCTTTCGTTTATCAATGGTTCGACCAATTGATATGTTTCCACAAATAATTGAAATTCAATTTTTTGATCTGTATCTTCAATTTTTGGAAAGTTAGAAAGTTCTTCGGGTAAACCCTGATCGATGAACCTGCAAAATCCTTCAAATTGGATCTGATGAAACCCAGGTATTGTAAACATTCCCTCATTTCTATCTCGGAGCATTTTTATTTAATTTCCCATTTCTCAAAAATCCTATTACATTATTGGCGTAGTCTTCATCGAATTAGATAGATGATCTAGCAATGATGGAATTGATCGTCTATTTATGATTCCGGAATAACATGAAATTTGAAGTCAATTGATGTAAGTTCTTTCTAAGAGGTGGAATATAATAACAACCCCTTTACATACAAGGGAATGAGTATGTGGTGGGGCGAAAGGGCTTGGACTTTCTCGACGAAGAAGACGCCGAACAAAACACAAGAAAGAACCCTCTAGAAAATATGTCGATATTTTATTAGAATGTTTCAGTATAATAAAATATCGACATAAATAACAGGTACAACTAGTAAATCAATGGCGTAATTATATTTTTCTCATAAGAAAAATGAGATCAAAAAAATCAGCATGAAAGTCGGGGGCGTTCCGTGGTAGATTGCCGGTAACATTTAGAGGTACCGGTATTGAAACAAACCCGAGTCTATAAATTACTCTTCGTCGAAAAAGTCGGAATCCGAGTCTCGAAATTCTTCTTCTTCGTCGTGAGTGTTCAAACACAAGGTTATAAACCCCTCTTCACCGACAAGGTTAAAACAGGCGGATACAAATTGCTCTTCGTTCCAAAGGTCCAAAGGGGAGTTTCTACAGTCATCGTAGCCGAGCAAGAACCAATGTCGCGAAAATATAGTTTTGTTGTCCTCGCGACGAGATAGTCTGCGCGATATTTTTGATATCGCGCATCGCACTTGTTTAGTACTTCTAGTGTACATAGAAAGTCCGACCGTACTCGCAGCCAGGCATGTACATGTGGTTCATATTGTCGAATGGCGTATGGTTTATTCCTGATCTTTGTTCGTAACGCGTCTCGTAGAGATTGGCGAGCAACCAAATCGAAGTTGGAAGCGGGGTAGGAAAACGGTTCCTCACCTTCGAAGAGGAAACGTTTCCAGGCGCCAGACCAAAACCCAACCCTGATATCATACTGTCTTTGGTCCGTTCTTTCTAGCAGCCAGCATTGAAGTTCGACCCAAAGACAAGCTTTTGTTGCTTGAATAGAGTTTGCATTTCTAAAAAAAAATTTTTCTTTTCGCAACCCAGTTGGCTCCTTCGGCTTTGGCAAAGTCGAAGATACTCCCCGAGGCGGCGCCATTCCGCGACGCAAATTTTTTCAAGAGAGTAGCTACGATCTCGCGACGCCCCATTTCAAGGCAGATTAAGTAAAATATTTCGTAGACGGCCTCGTCGTTGTTATCCGAGGGTAGTGTCCCCCCTTTAGTATAACAAAGGTATTTCCTCTTCGGTAGATGCAGATGCCTATTATAGCGCGACATGCACTTACCTAGGTGTCCCATAATTTCCAATGTAGGTCGAAATCCATAATAGAGTCCGACCCCAACGATCGAATTGGTTATCTTCATACACAAGCTTATGTTGGTTTTATTGTTTCTTTGATATTGTCTCTGTGCATGTGTTAAGCCTGCCGCCAGCGTTCATCCTGAGCCAGGATCGACTCTCCATGAGATTCATAGTTGCATTACTTATAGCTTCCTTTTATATTGAATTATATATATGTCATTCAATATATGTAATTAAATATATATGCGTCATGTGCGGTAATAGGTCCCATATTAGCAAGTTTCATTAGTCATTCCCTATCTAGAACAACTAGCACAAATTTTCAACGTCCATGGGGACTTATTTTACCGGTAACATTATCGACTCCATCTTATTAGTTCTGGATTCGAATCCCCGGCAACCCTTTGTTCAAAAAATCCTCTGTCGAGAAGAGAGACATTTTTACCTATTTTTTCTTCAATGAAAATTGAAGTGTGATAATTTACTGATAATTCTATGAGTCCGTTCTGGAGTTTAGAGGGACTAATATATGTTATAACGCTCGATAGTCACTGTGAGTAATATATGTTATAAAA